GAAGAAGGGGTGCCATCATCTATAGTGAAGTGATACCCCGATTCACACAATAGAATAATTTTTTTCAATACTTACTCGTTATTAGTTAATGATCGTAATGATTGTATCTATATGCTTATTCCGAGAGGAAATATTCAAATGATTATTCATCGAATGACTATTATTGTATTTTCATTCAAATAGGAGGGCGGGAAGGCTCTATGGAAAAATGGCGGTTCAATTCGATGTTGTTTAAGGAGGAGTTAGAACACGGGTGCGGGTTAAGTAAATCACTAGAGGGTATTCGACCCGTTGGAAATACAAATGGGGGTGAAGACTCTGTTATAAATAACATGATTCATGGTTGGATTGATAGTGACAGCTCTAATAATATTGATCCTTTATTTGGTGTCAGCAACATTCGGAGTTTGATCTGTGATGACACTTTTTTAGTTAAGGATATTAATGGTGAAAATTATTCCATATATTTTGATATTGAAAATTTTATTTTTGAGGTTGAAGACGATCGTTCTTTTTTGAGTGAATTGGGCGGTTTTTTTTCTAGTTGCCTAAATTATAGTTATCCGAATGATGGACCTAAGAGTGACAATCACTACTACAATCGTTACATGTATGATACTCAATATAGTTGGAATAATCACATTACTAGTTGCATTGAGAGTTATCTTCGTTCTGAAATCCATATTGATAGTTACATTTCAAGCGGTAGTGACAATTACAGTAAGAATTACATTTATAGTTACATTTGTAGTGAAAGCGTAAATAGTATTGACAGTGATAGTTTCATCAGTATACAAACTAGCGTAAGTGGAAGTGATCTCGATATAAGTCAAAAATACAGGAATTTGTGGGTTCAATGCGAAAATTGTTATGGATTAAATTATAAGAAATTTTTTAGGTTAAAACGGAATATTTGTGAACAATGCGGATATCATTTGAAAATGAGTAGTTCAGAAAGAGTCGAACTTTTGATTGATCCAGGCACTTGGGATGCTATGGATGAGGACATGGTTTCGGTGGACCCCATTGAATTTCATTCGGAGCAGGAGCCTTATAAAGATCGTATTGATTCTTATCAAAAAAAGACAGGGTTAACTGAGGCTGTTCAAACAGGCATAGGTCAATTAAACGGTATTTCCATCGCAATTGGGATTATGGATTTTCAGTTTATGGGGGGCAGTATGGGATCCGTAGTAGGCGAGAAAATCACCCGTTTGATCGAATATGCTACTAATAGATCTCTACCCCTTATTATAGTGTGTGCTTCGGGGGGAGCCCGGATGCAAGAAGGAAGTTTGAGCTTGATGCAAATGGCTAAAATATCTTCAGCTTTATATGATTATCAATCAAATAAAAAGTTATTCTACGTATCAATCCTTACATCTCCTACAACCGGTGGGGTGACTGCCAGTTTTGGTATGTTAGGAGATATCATTATTGCCGAACCTAATGCTTACATTGCATTTGCAGGTAAAAGAGTAATTGAACAAACATTGAATAAGACAGTACCTGATGGGTCACAAGAAGCTGAGTATTTATTCCATAAGGGCTTATTCGACCCAATCGTACCACGTAATCCTTTAAAGGGTGTTCTGAGTGAGTTATTTCAGCTTCACGGTTTCTGTCCTTTGAATCAAAATTGAATCAAGTAGATCATTTAATTCTGTTTTTTTTATTTGAAGTTTACAAGTATTTAGTTTCAATTTTATTTAGTTTATGGTAATCAACGTGAAAATAAAAAAGAATAAAGAGCGCCGAGTTTTACTTGAGGTTATAAAATACAATTGTATAACGGATCATAAGTTGTTGATAATCACTTTTCTTATTTGCTACAGATCCATTTTATTTCTACCTATATAATGCATGATTAGTAATTGGGAAGGCTCTATCAATAGGATAAAAGAGTGAATTTTTCTCCTAAATTAGGAAAAATTCATGTTATTTTATTACATTACGTATTTATTATAGATATAATTATTCTCCAAGTAAGAACCTTTTTTGGTATTTATTAGAAGATAAGTATAAGAGAACAATAATAATAAATATATATTATATAAAAGTGAATAGGTACACTTATTTAGTTCTACGTTTCTTGTACCTATTATTATATACTGATAATAGATATACTTATCATAAGATATCTTTATAACAGGTACAAAATATTAAATCGAGGTATCCATTCTATGACAACTTTCAACTTACCCTCTTTTTTTGTGCCTTTAGTGGGTCTAGTATTTCCAGCAATTGCAATGGCTTCCCTATCTCTTCATGTTCAAAAAAACAAGATTATCTAGATTCGACGGGACCCAATCTCGTTCATTTTTTTCAAGACTCGGACTTGGGTCATAATACAGATATCTATATCTATTTAAATTTATCTATCTATTTAGTGGACATAGGATACAACATGTGGATTCTTCCGAACACAAATGAAAGAGCTATTATGCGCGTGGAAACATCATGGGATGATATATGGGGATAAATAGATTATATATTCAAAAGGGGGTCCGCAGATGTATGAAATGGAAAGTAAAAATATCTCTATGTATGTAGATATCTATAGTGGGATTATATGAGGGGGATCCTTTTTTATATCTAAGCGATTCGATGAGTTACTCCTAATGGTTCACATCATAATAAGAGTGCTAGTTGATAAGAGTTGCTTCAGGAACAAAAAAAGAAAGTCAAATTTTGGTTATTCTCTAAATTTCAATAAAATTAAACAACTGGATCTAGTATGAACTGGCGATCAGAACATATATGGATAGAACTTATAATGGGGTCTCGAAAAACAAGTAATTTATGTTGGGCCTGTATCCTTTTTTTAGGTTCACTGGGATTCTTATTGGTTGGAACTTCTAGTTACCTTGGTAGGAATCTGATATCCTTATTTCCTTCTCAGCAAATCCTTTTTTTCCCACAAGGGATCGTGATGTCTTTCTATGGGATCGCGGGTATGTTCATTAGCTCCTATTTGTGGTGCACAATTTCGTGGAATGTGGGTAGTGGTTATGATAGATTCGATAGAAAAAAGGGAATAGTGTGTATTTTTCGTTGGGGATTCCCTGGAAGAAATCGTCGAATCTTTCTTCGATTCCTTATGAGAGATATTCAGTCGATTAGAATAGAGGTTAAAGAAGGTATTTATTCCCGGCGTGTACTTTATATGGAAATCAGAGGCCAGGGTGCCATTCCTTTGACTCGTACTGATGAGAATTTGACTCCACGAGAAATTGAACAAAAGGCTGCGGAATTGGCCTATTTTTTGCGCGTACCAATTGAAGTATTTTGAAATGAATTGAAGAATGAATGCTTTCGCAGCATTGAGTTCTGTTTTGTTTTTTCCGGTCGCTCATTCGAGCAAAAGCAGACGCGTGTGAAACAACCAGAAAACAGAAAACAAAGCGCTTTTTCCACCAAAAGTTTTTGATGGATTGTATATGGAAATCAACTCCATTTTTTCATACTCGTAACAAGTATACTAAGTATGGATTCATCATATATATCCGAAAAACTAAGACTATATATATACTTCTGGGTCCAATATTTTTTAATTGATATGTTAGATATAGATGGATCATATCTTGTAATTCAATTCTGTTTTTGTTTTGTCTCGAAATTCTAAAAATATGCATTTCTTGACTTGAAGTGTCTCGTTAGGGCATTCAGCGAAAGGATACAATTGCTTCGAATGAAGACATAATAAAAAAAATATTGTTTCCAGATCTAAGGATTAGCCCTTTAATTAAATAATTAAATTGAAATTAAATAAAATAAAGGGGGTCTGTGGATTCAATACCCTGTTTGTTATAGAACTCATGTTTCATGGAAATATCAGATTGGATAGAATCGAGGAATGAGGTGGTTTCATTAACAATTCACAGATTAAAAATGCCAAAAACGAAAGCATTCAACCCCCTTCTATATCTTACATCTATAGTTTTTTTGCCCTGGTGGATTTCTTTCTCATTTAATAAAAGTATGGAATCTTTGGTTACTAATTGGTGGAATGCTGGGCAATCCGAAGTTTTTTTGAATGATATTCAAGAAAAGAACGTTCTGGAAAAATTCATAGAATTAGAAGAACTCTTCCTTTTGGACGAAATGATAAAGGAGTACCCCGATACACATATACAAAAGCTTCATATAGGAATACACAAAGAAACGATCCAATTGGTCAAAATGTACAATGAGGATCATATCCATACCATTTTACATTTTTCGACAAATATAATAAGCTTCGCTATTCTAAGTGGTTATTCTATTCTGGGTAATGAAGAACTTGGTATTATTAATTCTTGGGTTCGGAAATTTATCTATAACTTAAGCGACACAATAAAAGCTTTTTCTATTCTTTTATTAACGGATTTATGTATTGGATTCCACTCGCCTCATGGTTGGGAACTAATGATTGGTTCTGTCTACAAGGATTTTGGATTTTATCATAATAATCAAATTATATCTGGTCTTGTTTCCACCTTTCCAGTCATTCTAGATACAATTTTAAAATATTGGATCTTCCGTTATTTAAATCGTGTATCTCCGTCACTTGTAGTCATTTATCATTCAATGAATGACTAAAAATGATCTACTGATATAAATCTAATCATAATGTTTTTTTTACTTCGTACATAAACAAACCATTCAAAATGTTACTTATTTTTTCAGTTTCTACCGATCCGGGAAATGACTCCTGGATCCCAGTAAAATAGCAGAATCGTGGATAGGGAACTCTACTAGCAACCTACCCAATTTATTGTAGAAATTTTCGGGATCAATGATTGGACCATGCAAAATAGAAATATCTTTTCTTGGATAAAGGAACAGATGACTCGATCCATTTTCGTATCGGTCATTATATTTATATATGTAATAACTTGGACATCTATTTCACACGCATATCCCATTTTTGCACAACAGGGTTATGAGAATCCACGAGAAGCTACTGGGCGTATTGTATGCGCCAATTGTCATTTAGCCAATAAGCCCGTGGATATTGA